AGATTTGTTGATAAAATATCGGTATTAAACCCGAAACTCCCGGCGGATGGCCAGTAGCCCCAAGAAAGGCAAGAATCGGTTACATTTTTCATATCATCTCCTCGTATGGATAGACTAACTAGATCGACTAAAAAATTGACTAGAGTTATTTTTGTATCACTTCGCACCTCTTTTTTATTTAGTCCTTTCTTGTTCCTATTGGGAAATTTTGAAATGGATTTGATTTATGTAAACTATCCCCCCGTTTCAAGGCTTAGTTTCTCTTGGAGTAGGGACGGGAAGGATAAAAGCGAGGCGGGATACTAATTGCTCATCCGCAAATCCGACCTTCCCATGGGTTATTTGATTTTGTCAACGACTACGTAATTCTAGGAATTAAAGGAATTAAATCTTGATATAATTTGAAAAATCAAACGACAAGTCCAAGGCAATAAGGCAATAAGTATATATTTTATATTTCTAATATTAAACAAAAGGATTCGCAAACAAAAGGGCTAATGCTACAACCAGTCCATAAATTGTTAAAGCTTCCATAAAAGCTAGACTAAGCAATAGAGTACCTCGTATTTTGCCCTCCGCCTCAGGCTGTCTCGCGATACCCTCTACAGCTTGACCCGCGGCAGTCCCTTGACCAACCCCCGGTCCAATAGAAGCAAGTCCTACAGCCAACCCAGCAGCAATAACAGAAGCGGCAGAAATTAGTGGATTCATGATAAGTTCCTCGTACCAAAAAAAGAAATAGTTAATGATACAACCACCCAACGAATTATGACTTAATTATTACGTCGTAGGATTCATTTAGTAGAAGTAACTAAGAACTTCTAGTTGAAATAATAGTATTAGTGAACCATCAGAACTACTTCGATTTCTTGGTTCCGAACTGGTATTTGAATTCTTACATCTTTTTTGTAATTTCGTCGGTTTTTTCATTCAATTCACAGTAACAAGGAAACGGAAAATAAAGGACTTCTGTTGCTGAAAATGAGAGGAGTAGGTCAAAGGAATCTGTCTTTAATTCATATATACCCAGCAATATCTAATATCACATATACATGTCTTTCTTCCATAGCGTAAACCAACTGTTTATCTTCGATTCAATAGGATAGGATTTGAAAATCAATTCTCGAAATATCTCCAAGAGTTGACTTTTTTTAGCTATTCAAATTCTATCTAACTACTTCCTATTATTATTTTTATTTTTTACTAGTTTTGTTTGTCCAATCCGTGAATAAAATCAACTAAAACGGGAATTCTTCGCTCTTTTCTCCTTTTTCGCATGTCCTACACATACACTCCAAGCATTATTTTCTTTATTCTATTATTTCAACCAATTGAAATAATAGAATAAAGAAAATAATAGGCTAAGAACTACTAAACTAATAAATGGGGTAGAAATAGAATATTCGTTGAGGGGGGTATGCTAGTAAGTGGACGAAAGATAACTTTAGGAAAAAGATCTTTTTTGCCTCTTTCCCTTTTTTTGCAACGCTCTAATACCCTAAATTTATCTATATCTAATATCGTACTTTCTTTTTTTGGTTTTGCTATTCCTTTCTATCGTATATGATGTAGTTGTATATTCCTTAAGTAAATTGTCGTGAGCCAAACGTCTACTGTTATTTATTGTTTTGAAAACAAAAAACAAAAAGACTATTTCAATGATGGCCCTCCATGGATTCACCTATATAAGCCGCTGCTAGGGTTGCAAAAATAAGAGCTTGAATACCACTTGTAAATAATCCAAGGAACATAACAGGTATAGGAACAACTGAAGGGACTAAAGAAACAAGAACAACAACGACCAATTCATCAGCTAAGATATTCCCGAAAAGTCGAAAACTAAGCGATAAAGGTTTTGTGAAATCTTCTAAGATGTTAATCGGTAAAAGGATTGGAGTTGGTTGAATATACTTCCCGAAATACCCTAATCCTTTTTTTGTAAGACCCGCATAGAAATATGCCACTGACGTGAGTAAAGCCAAAGCAACAGTAGTATTTATATCATTCGTGGGTGCAGCTAACTCTCCATGAGGTAATTGTATGACTTTCCAAGGGAAAAGAGCTCCTGACCAATTAGAAACAAAAATAAATAGAAACATAGTTCCAATAAAAGGAACCCACGGACCATACTCTTCTCCAATTTGAGTTTTACTGACATCTCGAATAAATTCAAGAACATATTCGAAGAAATTTTGACTCCAATTCGGAATGGTTTGTGGGTTGCGAACAGCTATAGTGGCCGAACCTAATAAGATAGCAATTACAACCCAAGAAGTCATAAGTACTTGGCCATGGACTTGGAAACTACCTATTTGCCAATAGAAATGTTGGCCTACTTCCACACCAGATACATCGTACAAGCCTTTTAGTGTTAGTGTGTTTCCTAGAACATTCATATTACCCTCTAAAAAAAATTCACTTTTGATTCAACCATCTCTTTGCCTACTTGAATCATATATTTTGAATACCAACTAAGATTACTATTTTGAATACTAACTAATCACATAATATCCCGGCCATTCTTATTTCTTTTTTTATTCAGAAATAGTAATCGACTCAAAAATATATGGGATTTGCAAAGTAAGTTATTTATCGTATTATTAATCAAGGATTTCTTATATAGCTAAAATGCCCTTCACAAATTGCGACTACTAATTTGTTAAGAATTAATCGGATTGAAGATATAGCATCATCATTCGCTGGGATTGAGATATCTGCTAGATTGGGGTCACAATTTGTATCAATTAAACAAATTGTTGGAATTCCCAAAGCGATACATTCTCGTAGGGCTGTATATTCTTCGTGCTGATCAACGATGATTACAATATCGGGTAAACCTGTCATATATTTAATCCCACCCAGATATGTTTGCAAACGAGATAATTGTCTTTTGAACACGGCTGCATCTCTTTTTGGAAGACGGCTAAGTCTCCCTGTTTTTTGTTCCATTCTCAAGTCCCTGAACTTATGAAGTCTCGTTTCTGTAGTAGACCAATTCGTTAACATACCGCCGAGCCATTTTTTATTAACATAATGACACCGAGCCCGTATTGCAGCCCATGCTACTGAATCAGCTGCTTTATTTTTGGTACCGACAATTAAGAATTGTTTTCCTCTACTTGCTGCCTCAAAAACCAAATCACAAGCTTCTGATAAAAAACGAGCAGTTCGAGTTAGATTTGTAATATGAATACCCTTACGCTTTGCAGAGATATAAGGTCCCATTTTAGGATTCCACTTCCTAGTACCATGACCAAAATGAACCCCCGCCCCCATCATCTGTTCTAAATTGATGTTCCAATACCTTCTTGTCATTTCTACCCCCCCTTTTTTTTAAGAGACGGGGAACCCTGAACTGAAATAAAAGATTGTTCCCATGGAACCTTCTGATCTACCCTATAATTGGACGTAGAGCCACGACCCAAGCTATTCTATGCGTTTCTAGACATTTCTCTTTTTATTATTAAATCAAATGAATGCACCAAATCAAAGAAAGTAGTGAAAGGAATGAATCCCTTCTTGGCAATCATGAAATCCGATAAATGATTGTTCTGGTGTATCGTGGAAATTCTTTGATTATGATTATCCCCCTTCAAAGAATTTTCTGTGGTAAAACAAGATATTTCTCATTTCTCCATCAAATCGATTCTTTTTTTTTGTTTCAAAAGGAATCTTGTTGTATTGTTTTGAAGGGTGCACGAATCCTTTGAATCCGGTCCCGCCGGGTATCATCCCCCCCAAAACAACGTTCTCTTTCAAACCTTTCAACCAATCGATACGCCCCCGTAGAGCTGCTTTTGCTAAAACTCGAGCAGTTTCTTGAAAACTCGCTTCCGATATGAAGCTTTGAGTATTGAGAGATGCTCTTGTTATTCCCAACAAGATTGCTCGGTAACAAATCGTTTCTTCCAAAGCGCGTCCCATTCGTTCGGCTCGCAACAATCCAATTAGTTCTCCGGGTGAAAAAACGTTAGACATTCCGTCTTCTGAAACCAAAACTTTTGATGTTATTTGACGTACAATAATCTCTACATGCCTATTATGAATCTGCACCCCCTGGGATCGATAAACCCTTTGGATCTTATTAACCAAAGAGATACGACTTTGCACTATAGTTAGCTCAGCACCAACCAAGAATCCCCAAGGAATTCCAAGAACTCTTGTTATACATTCGTTCCAACCTTCAATCCTCTTTTCGAGATTTATCGATATTGAATCAATTGAGCGCACTTCTAACACCTGTTCCACTTTTGGAAGACCCTGCGTTATATCACCCGATCTCGATTTTTCATATATAAATGTAACTAATGTGTCTCCTTCGTAAAAAATTTCCCCATAATGGCCATGAACAGTTGCTCCTGGGGTGGCCAAATAAGGTTTAGCTGATCGTATTACTACAGAATCACCTTGAACTAATATAGCTTGACCGTATTTTTGGTGCAGTCTGTTTTTGTCTATACACACATTTTGACAAATAAACTGTCCAAGACTTATTATTGGAGAGGTCTCTTCGCAACAACTGTGACGGATAAAATACCAACTCAAACGGAATGGGTTGAAGATAATGTTACTGCCTGGATCAGTAGTATAAATTCGACCACTTTCATCCATTGAATAATATTTAATTGCTTGAAAAGTCTGTTTTAAATTGTCAAGTTGCAAATAGTTTGTTAACAAGATCTGATTATGAGTTTTTAAGTGGTAAAATAAATAAAAACGATCAATTGAAGGAGATGAGCCTAAAGGTCCCAATGACTCCCGAATTTCAATTAGTAAATCCTTTTGAATGGATTCTTTTATTACATTGTGATAGTTTACGCGTTTGAATGGGCCCATTCGAGAACACTTGGATGATAACAAAATTATCAATGATTGGGATTGCTTATTTCTATTCAACAACGTATGAATAGTTCCTTGATTTGGTGGGTTAAGGAATTGTTGAATCCTTGCCTTGGAATAAATGGAAGAAAATGGATTGCTATGGGTGCAATCTGCTCCAT